TGTGGTATACTTCAACCCTCCTCCTCTTTCCACTTTCGCAGAAAGAAACAGCGTACGACGAAATGCCGCCCAAAGGCGGCATACGACGGTGTGTGCTATTTAGATAGCACACACCTTGGTGTGTCCAAAGACACACCTTGACAGTGTGGGCAATAAAATTGACCACACGAGTACACTGGTGTGTGCTTAATAAAATGCTGCCCAAAGGCGGCATACGAAACACGCCGTGAAACGGGCGTGTACTCTGGTGTGTACAAAGTACACACCTGGACGGTGTGTGCTATTTAGATAGCACGCACCTTGATTGTCCCAATGGATGGGACAAGCAAGCGACCGGCAATCTCTTTGGGAGCTTGCCTTGTTCCTTGCACACACCCTGTTAACCCCACATTCGGCAGTCAGCCAACGACGCGTAAGCGAAAGTGTTCCCAGTATGATTTCGTGGGAACCGTTGGTAGGTTTTTCTGGTAGGTGTTCTCCAAAAACGACGATTATCCGTGGGACCCCTTTATGGTCCCTCGCCGTGCCATCCCTAGACGGAGAAAACTCCGCGTAGGGCGATGTGTTGTATCCGGTAAAACCGTAGGGTTGGAAGGGTATACAAAAGTATACATTAGTAAAAATTCCAAAGCATGTTCCCAAGTAATGCCGCCCAAAAGCGGCATACGACGGTGTGTGCTATTTAGATAGCACACACCTTGATTGTCCCAATGGATGGGACAAGCAAGCGACCGGCAATCTCTTTGGGAGCTTGCCTTGTTCCTTGAAAAAACTTGGCTGGAGTAACGTACAGTTACGCCAGTACAGTTGTGGCATAGGCTGGCCAGGCCTTTAGCTACGGTGGCAATAACCCCAACCGTCTAACAGACATCCACCACCTGCGAGGGTGGTTGGGTAAGCCCTTGAAATGCTGACCAAAGTCAGCATACGACGGTGTGTGCTATCAAAATAGCACACACCTTGCTAACAGTCAGGAGCGCGTTCACATTACTGCGAACGAGTAAATAGTGGGTACTTCCCACTACGTACAGCCCAACTGCTGACAAGACAACAAGACTAGCGGCGGCAAGACCACAAAGGGCGTCCAAAGTGGCGTCAACGGTCCGCGGGTCCGTTATATCGTAGCATGGTATATTTTAATGGTATATTAAAAGTGTGTCTTCTAATAGAAACGTGTTTTTTCTAGTTATAAAAAAACAACGGTTAGTATTTGCCGTGGGCGAATTGGGTCTCCAAGTAACCAACTAGAGGTTGGCAAACTAGAAGGTAGAAGAACAAATAGGCAGTGCAAAGTTGACCAACGAAAGAAGTAATTGGAGTAATCTCGTTACCGCCCAACCAGGTTAGTAGTAGAACGTCAGCCAAGAAGGTCCAGTATAGCCACTCGGTAATAATACGGAAGCGACCACCACCAAGGCCAATGAATGGCATAGCGAACAAGCTAATGAACACTAGAGCAATAGCTAGTACACCCATGGTTTTGTTTGGAATGGAGCGCAAGATAGCGTATACCCACAAGAAATACCACTCTGGTACAATGTGTTGAGGGGTAGAGTATGGGTTGGCTGGAATCAAGTTGTCTGGGTGACCTAGCAAGTCTGGGTAGAAGAATACTAGCATGCTAAATACCAAAGCCAAGAACAAAGCACCAAGTAGATCTTTGGCACCAAAGTAAACACCAAAGGACAAAGTACTGCTTTGACTGTTAATACCTAGTGGGTTGGTGCTACCGTATTGGTGCAAAGCAGCAATGTGGAATACACTCAAACCAGCCAAGATAAATGGCAGGGTATAGTGGAAACTGTAGAAGCGGTTCAAAGTTGGGTTGTCAACACTGAAACCACCCCACAACCAGTACATAATGTGTTTACCAACAACTGGAATGGCGGTGGCAAGGCTGGTAATGACAGTAGCGCCCCAGAAGCTCATTTGACCCCAAGGCAAAACGTAGCCGATAAAGGCGGTAATAATCATTACTAGCAAAATGACAACACCGGAAATCCAAACCATCTCACGTGGTTGAGCACCGCTACCGTAGTACATACCGCGTAGAATGTGTAGATAGACTACAATGAAGAAAAGACTAGCACCGTTGGCGTGAGCGTAACGAAGGATCATACCAGATGGTACGTCAGTCATCAAGTGTTGAACGCTAGCAAAAGCGTAATCAACGTGGCTTACGTAGTGCATAGCTAGAAGAATACCAGTTAGCATTTGGCTAGCTAGCATCATGCCGGCTAGAGAACCACCATTCCAAGCATAATTTAGGTTAAGTGGAGTTGGGTAGGCTACTAGATGGGCATTTAGAATACTTAAAATTTGTACTTTAGAATGTAGACGCATTTAATATAAGATGAAACGTGTTTACATGAAATGCTGACTAAAGAAATGCCGCCCAAAGGCGGCATTCGACGGTGTGTGCTATTTAGATAGCACACACCTTGATTGTCCCAATGGATGGGACAAGCAAGCGACCGGCAATCTCTTTGGGAGCTTGCCTTGTTCCTTGTCAGCAAAGTGGATACTTTAGTATCCACTGTCCAGGTGTGTACTTTGTACACACCGGCGTACACGCCCGTTTCACGGCGTGTTTCGTACGCTGCTATTCAGCAGCGTTTCATACGACGGTGTGTGCTATCAAAATAGCACACACCTTGCAGTAAACACGTTATGACGGTGTGCTTTGGGAGCTTGCCTTGTTCCTTGTCAGCAAAGTGGATACTTTAGTATCCACTGTCCAGGTGTGTACTTTGTACACACCGGCGTACACGCCCGTTTCACGGCGTGTTTCGTACGCTGCTATTCAGCAGCGTTTCATACGACGGTGTGTGCTATCAAAATAGCACACACCTTGCAGTAAATACGTTTTGACGGTGTGTCCAAAGACACACCTTGATTGTCCCAATGGATGGGACAAGCAAGCGACCGGCAATCTCTTTGGGAGCTTGCCTTGTTCCTTGCAGTGAACGAGTTTTGACGCAGAAACGCAATTAGTATTATGTTTTTTATCTTTTTTCTAATTGCACCTTTTTATGTAAAAATTTTAAGATTTAAGCCATTGGTTTAACAATATAAACTTTATATGTTTTATTTAAAAAAGTAATAGACCCCTAATTTAAAGCATCCGCTATTAGTTCCAATTAGCAATGGTAAAACATAATAGTACTTAATCGAAGTGTCATCAGCAGGATTAGGTGGTACCACCTCAACGAGAAGCGGATTTTTTAGGTCGATAGCCGTTACAGCGGTGCTCCCACCAAGAAAAAAGTTGTTTATCACCCTCTAAATTGGCAGCTAGTAGGGCCATTAGTTTAATAACATCAGTTCGAGTCTTGCTAGGGGTGCGTACAAAATCGGACCATTTGCGCTGTTTTGTATAACTAGCGCGAATTTGTACAAGCTCTAGCCAAGCAGAACATAAGAACCAAGGTCAGCGTAGTGAGTAGTGAAAGTAATACCCGGGTTAAGACTACGAAATGCCGCCCAAAGGCGGCATACGACGGTGTGAGCTATTTAGATAGCACACACCTTGAGGGTTACCAATAAAGCAACCATCCCCATCTAAGTGACCAGCGGAATATTGGCAGTCAAACAAGGACGGGTTTTTTACGACCGGTGTAATGCGCGCGCGTAAAATACTGTGTTTAAACTCCACAAGGTGTGTGCATTAAGCACACACCATCGTACACGTTCGATTTTTAGTGAACGTGTTTCATCGGTAGAACAGCTAACGGCAAAGGCATAATAACAAGGATCAAGAATAACAGTAGTACCATGAGCCATAAAATCAAAACAGCTCCAGTAAACTACAAAATACAAGGCACTAAGCCAAAATAACAATAAGACATACATGATATATTTTAAAAAATTTAAGCCATTGGTTTCAATCCAAGCCAAACGGTTCCAATTAGCAATGGTAGAACAGAGTTGAACTCGGTGCGAGTTACGTCGGAAGGACCACGTGGCATACCGTGTACAACACGGTTGAAAGCCCAGAAACCGTAAGCAGCGCCTAGTACTTGGCAAATGCAGAATACATAAGCTAGCAACTCGTGTACAGCAAAGATGCTAACCAAGCACAAGATCTCAGCAATAAAGTTTGGGAATAGTGGGAAAGCAAGGTTACCTAGGGTGAAAAGGAAGAACAAAGTACTTCCGATTGGCATAGAAGCACCCAAGCCACTAAAGTATAGGATAAATTTAGTGTGAGCGCGGTCGTAAAGAATACCAACAATCATGAACAAGGCTGGGGAGATTAGACCGTGAGCAATCATCATGAAACTAGAGCTGTAAACAGAGAACTCACTTTGACTGAAGATAGCAAGAGTTACAAGACTCATGTGAGCAATACTAGAGTAGGCTACGATTTTTTTCAAATCAATTTGGCGCAGGGTACTCAAGGTGCTGAACAAGAAACTAACCAAGCACAAGGTGGCGACAAGTGGGAATACACTTACGCAGAACTCTGGTACAACAGGCAACATGAAACGCAAGAAACCAATACCTCCAAGTTTCAAAAGTACACCAGCAAGTAATACACTACCGGCAGTTGGAGCAGCTACGTGAGCCTCTGGCAACCATAGATGAACAGGCATCAATGGAATTTTGACAGCCAAAACTGCTAGTAAGCCCCAACCAAGTACGGTTTGATGGTTGCTGGCACAGGTCATGTATAGAACATTGGTAGTACCACACTCAGAGTAGATCATAAATAGAGTTGGTAGCAATACCAAAGAACCAGCCATGGTGTATAGTACAATTTTGTAAGCAGCCTCAAGACTACCGTATGGAGCACGTCCAATTAGTAGGAATAGCAAAATTAGACTAGCCTCAAACAAAATGTAGAAACCCAGAAGATCTAGTACACACAGGGCGCCTAGAATCAAAACCTCTAGTAAAATGAAGGTCATGAAACCGGCAACAGAGCGCAATAGCAACATGCAAATTGGGAACAAAACGCTAGTTAATAGCATTAGGCTAAGAGCAACACCATCAATACCGAAGGCGATATGACTGCGACCCAAAATAACGAGCATTTGCAAGCCGTGGCCGGAGGCATCAAAGGTCCACCACAACCAAGTAACAGCCCACATTGTTAACAGAGTAGCCACTAGAGCATAAGTACGTACGACATAAGCTTGACTCTCTGGAACGAAAACTAAAGACAGGGCAAAAGCCAATAATAGTAGAGTAATAAACATTTTATTTAAAAACTAAGAAATGCCGCCCAAAGGCGGCATACGACGGTGTGAGCTATTTAGATAGCACACACCTTGATTAAGCGCGCAAGTCGCCGACGCTTAATAGACCGCGATCACCAACGGCCCAAGTAATGCGACCAAGGTCCAAGATTGGGTTAACAGGACTACGAGCAAACAATTGATCAAAACCCCAACGAGAACCACAGAAGCGCATCAAAGTGAAGCGTTGAGAACCAACGGCAGCAGTAGCGGTGAAAATACCAGCTAGCATTAAGCCAAATGGTAGGGTTTTAACACCCCATGGGATAAAGAACAGCACACCAGAAAGTAGGTTAGTACCAACCCAAACTTTTAGCATAATGTCAAGTAGCAAGATGGCCATGGCTAGAGTTGGCAAAATACTACGTACTGGTGTTACACTAGAGCCAGAGAAATCTACCATAAAGCACTGGTAGAAAAGTTTAGTAGTGTAAGCACTAGTTAGCAAGGCAGTTAACAATAGCAGAGTATGAGCAACATCGGCAATTGGGTCTGGGCAAATGGCAGCCAAGTTTAAAATAGTCTCTTTAGAGTAGAAACCACTTAGCTCTGGGAAACCGATCAAGCTCAAAGAGGCAACCATTAGAGTCAACATAGTAAACATAGAGCTGTGAGCACTACCACCATAGCGAGCAATGTGTTGGTTTCCACCGTTACCACTAATAACCATACCAGCAGCCAAGAACAAGGCAGCTTTGAAACTAGCGTGAGTCATTAGGTGACCCATGCTAGCCTCGCTACCAGCCTCACCAAGGCCTAGACTGACCATCATGTATCCAAGTTGACTACAAGTACTGTAAGCAATAACACGTTTTAGGTCGCTTTGGGTAGCACCGAAAACACCAGCCATGAAAGCAGTTAGGCTGCCTACAATAATTACAAACATCTCGTCATGGATGTGCAAGCGTACAAGCAAGTACACACCGGCAGTTACTAGAGTAGCAGCGTGAATTAGAGCAGATACTGGAGTTGGACCCTCCATGGCATCAGCTAGCCATACGTGGAAAAGAATTTGAGCAGATTTACCCATGGCACCAATCAAAATAGATAGGCCCACAAAACCACTAGCAGAGTATACATTTAGTAAATCATACTCTAGAGAACCAAGGTGGTACCAAACCCAAAGGACACCCCACATCAACAAGCCATCACTAATACGGTTAACTAGAATAGCTTTTTGAGCACTTTTTACAGCAGATAGACGGTGACTCCAGTAACCAATTAGAAGATAAGAGCAAACGCCAATACCCTCCCAACCAACTAGCATAACCAGCAAGTTGTCAGCAGCTACAAGTACACACATAAAGCCAGTAAAGAAGCTTAGGTAGCCAAGGAACAGGTTTAAGTGTGGGTCTTGGCGCATGTAATCACAGGCGTACATGTGAACAGCCATACTAACACCAGTAACAGTGAATAGCATGTTAGCGGTCAAAATGTCAAAGTTGAAGGTCCATCCAGCTCCAAAAGAACCTACGGAGAACCAAGTACCAGCAACATCAATACTAACGGCGCATCCCATAAAAACGACCTCATAGTAGATTACAACACTAGAAGCAAAAGCTACTACCATGCAAAAAATAGCAATAATACTACTACCACGATGACCCAAATAACGGGCAACCGGAGAAGTATTAATTAAACCACCCAATAGGGGGAAAAAAACAGACAACAAATACATATTCTAAAAAATTTTCTTTTTCTAATAGAAGAGAACCTGTTGTTTTATTTTAAAAGGTATATTTAAATGCGTTGGCTTTATACAACTTCTCATAAAGATATTGGTTTGTTGTACTTGGTATTCGCCTTTGTAGGCGGTTTGCTAGGTACTTCTCTTAGTATGTTGATTCGTTACGAGCTTGCTTTGCCAGGCCGCGGTCTATTCGACGGTAACGGTCAACTATATAACGTAATTATTACCGGTCATGGTCTACTAATGTTGCTATACATGGTAATGCCAGCCCTATTTGGCGGTTTTGGTAACTGGTTGCTACCAATCATGATTGGCGCTCCCGACATGGCCTTTCCACGCCTAAATAACATTAGTTTCTGGTTGAACCCACCATCTCTGGCTTTGCTATTGTTGTCTACTCTAGTAGAGCAAGGTCCAGGTGTTGGCTGGACTGCCTACCCACCACTAAGTATTCAACACAGTGGTTCTAGTGTTGATTTGGCTATTTTGGCTCTACATTTGAACGGTTTGAGTTCTATTTTGGGTGCTGTAAACATGCTTGTAACCGTTATTGGTTTGCGCGCTCCAGGTATGAAACCATTGCAAATGCCTCTATTTGTATGGGCTCTAACCTTTACTTCTGTATTAGCTATTTTGGCTATGCCAGTATTGGCCGCCGCCTTGGTCATGTTGCTAACTGACCGTAACATTAACACTGCTTACTTCTGCGACTCCGGTGATCTAGTATTGTATCAACACTTGTTCTGGTTCTTTGGTCACCCAGAGGTCTATATTTTGATTCTACCAGCCTTCGGTATCGTTAGCCAAGTTATTGGTTTCTTCAGTCAAAAACCAGTATTTGGTTTGACTGGTATGATTTGTGCTATGGGTGCCATTGCTTTGGTTGGTTTCATTGTATGGGCTCATCACATGTACACTGTCGGTCTAGACTTGGATACTGTTGCCTACTTCACTAGCGCTACTATGATTATTGCTGTACCAACTGGTATGAAAATCTTCAGCTGGATGGCTACTATTTACTCTGGTCGCGTATGGTTCGCCGCCCCAATGTGGTGCGCTGTAGGTTTCGTATGCTTGTTCACCGTTGGTGGTGTAACTGGTGTCGTACTTGCTAACGCTGGTGTAGATATGCTAGTCCATGACACCTACTACGTCGTTGCTCACTTCCACTACGTACTAAGTATGGGTGCTGTATTTGGTATTTTCGCTGGTGTTTACTACTGGGGTAACTTGATTACTGGTTTGGGCTACAACGAGGGTCGCGCCATGGTTCATATCTGGTTGCTATTTATCGGTGTAAACCTAACCTTCTTCCCACAACACTTCCTAGGTTTGGCTGGTATGCCACGTCGTATGTTCGATTACGCTGACTGCTTTGCTGGTTGGAACGCTATTAGTTCCTTCGGTGCTAGCGTAAGTTTCCTTAGCGTACTAGTACTAGCTACTACCTTCCAAGATGCTGTGCGCGTTGTACCACGCACCGCCACTACACTTGAGTGGTTGTTGCCAGCTACCCCAGCTCACCACGTCTTCAGTCAAGTACCAGTATTGCGTACTACTCCAAGCAGTTTGTAAGCTAGCTTTTTAAATTAATTATATAACACATAACAAGGAACAAGGCAAGCTCCCAAAGAGATTGCCGGTCGCTTGCTTGTCCCATCCATTGGGACAATCAAGGTGTGTGCTATCTAAATAGCACACACCGTCGTATGCCGCCTTTGGGCGGCATTTCAAGGAACTCATCAAGCTCGTCAAGCCGTGTGCGAAGGGATTCGCACACGCCGTCGTATGAAACGCAGCAAAAAGCTGCGTACGATGGTGTATACAAAGTTTACACCCTGTTGCTTTTGAGTAACATTTCAAGAACTTGACGGTCGCTTGACTCGTCCCGTCGTACGCAGCTGTTCAGCTGCGTTTCTATGTTTTGGAATTCTATTGTAGAGTTAGATCTATGTATCGGTCTATTGTTATTGATCTTGTACGGATTGTTGTCTTTGCGCAACGGTCATGTATCTTTGGGTCACATTCGTTTTGTTTGCCAAGCTTGGCTAGTCTTAATTACCCCGTTGGAGGTACAAGATATCGCTTTGTGCGTGCTAACCGTAGTATTATTGCAAAGTTTTCACAGCTTTGAGGCCCTGTTGTTCTTGTTGTTGGCTTACATCGGTCAGTTGTACATGATGCACAGCTGCAACTTGGTTAGTTTTTATGTTTGCCTGGAGGCTCAAACCTTGTGTGTTGTTGTATTGTGTGGTCTACTTGCCCGCGGCGCCTCTACTAGCTTCAGCGTCGAGGCTGCTCTAAAATTCTTGCTATTAAGTGCCATGGTTTCTGGTATGGCTTTGTTCTGGTTTAGTGCCATGTATCAACGCACTGGTTCTTTGGATATGGTAGGCCAAGAGACTTTTTGGATTTTGCTTGTAATGCTATTTAAACTAGGTGTAGCTCCAATGCATATGTGGAGTGTTGACCTATATGGTAGTGTTCCAAAAAGCTTGTTGCTTTATTTGTCTACTGCTCCAAAACTAAGCTTGTTTACTTTCTGGGCTGCCAGCTGGCACCATGACTTCTCCGTAGGTGTCTTTATTCTATTCTCCATGCTAATTGGTAGCATTGGTGCCTACGGTCAACCTGCTCTGCGTAGCTTGTTTGCTTACTCTACTATTAATGAGATTGGTCTAATGTTACTAGCTGTTGAGACTGCTGGATTCCACACTTTGTACCAACACTTGGGAATTTACATTATTACTCAATTGTTGTTGTGGAATCTAACTGATAAACGCTTGTTTGCCCTGTGTGCTGTTAGTCTTGCTGGCCTACCACCATTTGCTGGTTTCTTTGGTAAAGCCTGGATTTTCTGGCATGCTATGAGCGTACAAGCTTTCAGTTTGTTGCTAGCCGCCTTGTTCTGTACCGTCTTAAGTTTGGTTTATTACCTACGTGTAATTCGTCTGTTCTGGACAGCCCCAGTCCACACTGCTGCCAGCTTCGCCGGTGCTCCAAACCAAACTACACTAACTTCCGCCTGTGCCGTTGCTCTAGCCTTTGCTCCAGTTATGCTTGTTAAACCATTCATTATCTAGTAAGTTTTAAAAATATAAACAGAAAATTTCAATTTTGAAATGAAGAAAGCTTGTCACCATCAAGAAATGTTGCCAAAAGCAACAAAGTGTATACTTTAGTATCCACTGTCCAGGTGTGTACTTTGTACACACCGGCGTACACGCCCGTTTCACGGCGTGTTTCGTACGCTGCTATTCAGCTGCGTTTCATACGACGGCGTGTGCGAATTCCTTCGCGCACGGCTTGCGTACCGTCGACGGTGTATACACCTTTAACGTGATCAAAAAAATCACGTACGGTGTTCTTGCTCCCTTTAAATGTTTTTCGAGAATTCTGCTATTTTGTTGTGTGCTTTGTTGGGCATTGCTGTTGGATACACTAAATCCCCATTTATGTCTTTAATGTATTCTGTAATGCTATTCATCAACTCTTCTTTTGTGTTGATGATGCTAGGTTTTGAGTTCCTAGCTCTAGTCAACCTACTTGTTTACGTAGGTGCTCTTGCTGTATTGTTCTTGTTCGTTATTATGCTATTAGAGATCCCAGCCACCGAGCTGCGCGCTTATAGTCGTGGATGGAGTACTCTGGGTGTTTTTGTATTCATTATCAACGGTGTATTCCAAATCACCCCATCCATGGGTCCTCGTGGTATTATTAACGGCTTGCCAGGCGCCGAGTCTATCACCAACCTTGGTCACGCTTTGTACTTGTACTTTGCTGATTTGTTAATTCTAAACAGCCTAGTATTAACTGTTGCCTTGTTTGGTGCTTTTGCCATCGCTCCTGTGCGCACTACTGGCCGATAAGGCTTTTTTATACAAAGCGTATACTTTAGTATACACCGTCCAGGTGTGTACTTTGTACACACCGGCGTACACGCCCGTTTCACGGCGTGTTTCGTACGCAGCTATTCAGCAGCGTTTCCAAGCCGTGCGCGTATAAGAACACGTTTACAATTAGTGAACATGTTTGTACGGTGTGTACAAGTGGTACAGAGCACTAGGCTCTGTACAGGGTGTGTGCTATTTTGGTAGCACACACCATCGTATGCTGACTTTGGTCAGCATTTCCACGCCGTACGTGATTATTCTGATCGCGTTTCAAGTACACACCTTGATTGCCCCGATTGACAGGACTATCAATTATACATTTCAAGAGGTGTAGCTTAGCTTGGTTAAAGCGCAAGATTCCAAATCTTGAAACCGAAGGTTCGAATCCTTTCATCTCTGTTTTTAAAGGCGTAAATTTTAACAATTTTTTGCGACTAATAGAAGAACAAAAATAATCAAACTTTAAAAAATAAAAGACTGTTGTAATTTTTGCACTAAAAAGAACTTTTTATAGAACTAGTCATAGGTAGCAGAACGTTCTGGAAAAATAATGCTGAAAACAGTACCAGAATTGAATATGCCAACATTAGTAACACCAAATGGATAACATGGCCGAAAGACCAAGGTTTTGCAACAAAACAGTGAATACGGCTTAATTTTTAATATATACATTTAGAGTTTGGTGCTGGCTCAGCTTTCATGCGCCGAGCAGTGGTTTATACATGCGAGCTAATTAGATTAGCGCACGAGTGAGTAATACGCGAGTTTACATAAATATTATATAACAGGTGGGGTCTACGCTGAACACCAGAATATCGGCTTGGAAGCAGCCATCGTGTTTGGAAAGCGTAATAGCTCACTGGTCTAGTAGCACCCTACTTATACATGTTCGGTATTTTAAATAGCCGAAGCCCGCCTATGACAACGCCACAAGTGTGGTTTTTTTAGTATACAAATAGTTCAGAGTACAAGAAACTCGTCGCTTGACTCGTCCCGTCCAAGGTGTGTGCTATTAAAATAGCACACACCGTCGTATGAAACGCTGCTGAATAGCAGCGTACGAAACACGCCGTGAAACGGGCGTGTACGCCGGTGTGTACAAAGTACACACCTGGACAGTGGATACTAAAGTATCCACTTTGCTGACTTTGGTCAGCATTTCATCGGGGCGATCATGGTGTGTGCTTAACGCACACACCATCGTACACGTTCCCTTTTAGTGAGCGTGTTTCATCGGCTCTGTTTACATGGGGCATAGCCAAGCGGTAAGGCAATGGGCTTTGAATTCATGATTCGGAGGTTCGAATCCTCCTGCCCCAGTAGGGGGCCCGCTGTATGAAACGCAGCTGAATAGCTGCGTACGAAACACGCCGTGAAACGGGTGTGTACAAAGTACACACCTGGACAGTGTATACTAATGTATACACTTTGCTCTCCTTTTTTATATAACTACCGTACTGCAAACCAACTCAGGAGGTCCAGTATATATACTCAGGCCATAGAATCAACCATGACTAAGAAACTCGGCAAAATACACGCGTGACTTCGGAGGAAGCGTGACTAAATAGACTCAGAAAATAGCCGACAGCGACTGTTTACCAAAAACACAAGAAAGTGCAAACATTTTTACCGGGACAAGAAAATTGTCTTATAATTGACTGTATACTTTCTGATGCCTGCCCAAAGGCGAAGGCAAACGGCGGCGGTAACTCTAACCGTCCTAAGGTAGCGAAATTCCTTGACGTTTAATTGGCGTCCTTGCATGAATGGCTGAACGACTGTCGGGCTGTCTCAGTCATGGGATCTGTGAATTTGAAATCTTCGTGCAGATGCGAAGATGCTGGCAAGGGACGAAGAGACCCTATGCAGCTTCGCTGGGTGATAGGAGTTGGTCGCGTATAGCTGTAGTGGGTTCACAAAAAATGACTTAAAAAATCATAACCACTTACTTCTAGACATTTACTCCAATCCTCAAGCTTCTCTGGGACGGAGGCCCTCCAAATTGTAACGGGGGTTAACAACGGTACTTCTTAAACTGAAATAGAAAAGTTGTGCTTGACTGCAAGAACCACATTTCGAGCAGGTACGAAAGTAGGTATTAAGGACCCTGGATACCTTTATTAAATATCTCTATTAACGATTTAGCCGCATTTCAACTAATTTTATATACCCGGACCCTGCACGCCTGTTTGGCTGTTGGGCAAAACTCGCGCAGAATTAGGCGGTTGGGTAGGTGACTCAATAATAGCTGTCCAAACCTTATTCTTAGCCTTGACTTAACGGTTTCGGGCCACGGTGGCACTGAAAAAGGGGCCACAGTTCTTACGAACGCAGCAGTGTTGAATTTTTGGCAATGGCTTGAACGGCTGACCAAGATGCTGCTCACAATATATATATAATATGATCTATGCTTCTATTCTAATTTTGATTATTCCTGTTTTGCTGAGTGTCGCTATGATGACACTCGCCGAGCGCACTGTAATGGCTTCTATGCAACGTCGTTATGGTCCAAACGTTTCCGGAATTGGTGGTGTACTGCAGCCGTTCTGGGACGGTTTGAAACTTGGTGTAAAAGAGCCAGTCTTACCTGATTCTAGCTCTGCTGGTGCTTTTGCCGCTAGTCCTATGATTTCTTTTGTCCTAAGTCAAGTTGCTTGGGTTGGTATCTGCATCACTGATGCTTCTTTCCAAGGCCTTGTACTAATGGCTATTAGTAGTCTAGCTGTATATGGCATTATGTTGGCTGGTTGGGCCAGTAACTCCAAATATGCCTTTCTAGGTTGTTTGCGTTCTGTTGCCTTAATGGTATCTTACGAGTTGAGTTTGGGTGCTGCCTTGCTATCTATCGGTCTATTCGTAACTGATGGTACTGGTATGAAATGCCTAAACTTCAGCGAGATGCCAACTACTCCTCAATACGCCATGTTACCTCTATGCTTAATTTTCCTTGTTTGTATTCTCGCCGAGACCAAGCGCGTACCTTTTGACCTTCCAGAGGCCGAGGCCGAGCTTGTCGCCGGTTACAACGTTGAGTATAGCAGCCTTGGATTTGCTTTGTTCTTCATTGCCGAGTATGCTAATATGGCTGTAATGAGCGCCATTGCCAGCGTCTACTTCCTTGGCGGCTTTAGCGCCCTAAAAATTACCGCTTTGTTCTTTGCTTTTGTATGGACTCGCGGTACTCTACCACGCTATCGCTATGACCAATTTATGCGCCTAGGTTGGAAAGCTTTCCTACCACTAACCCTGGCCTTCTTTGCTTTGCATGCTAGCATTGCTCTATAATTTACATTTTTACATAACACAATACGGCAGACACTATACTGGCTTAGCACCGGGAACAGGCCTGCCGTATACCATAATATTACACGTTTATTGGACACGAAACTTCTCGAGCTAGGTGTCGGCAGGTCTGACGATTATCAGGACCGAACCCGTGTATGTCGCAAGATACTGGGACGACCGGCGCCTAGGGGTGAAAGGCCAATCAAGAGAAGTGATAGCTTGTTTTCTGCGAAATCTATTCGGGTAAAGAGTGTGTTTTTTGACCATATTTTATATAAAATGTTTCTAGACTCTTCTAAGTTTTCTAACACCCGTATCATTTCTGAGGGTACTACTCTTGTCGCTTTGCTGCAAGAGACTGACCTTCTAGACGCCTACATTCAGTATGAGGTTCTTTTCAAACATGCTAGTTCCCTGTTTAAAAACAACCAGACTATCGATGCCTTTAACGTCATCTTTAAAATTTGGATGGATCCTAAAATTGTACCAGCCCTTCTATTGCGTGAGTGTTTCTACGCTGGTCAAGTTATTTTGCCAGCTTGGGAGCACAGCGGTCCACTGTTTAGCCACTCTTTACCGAAAAAGCTCGGCGGTACTCGCCCAATCTTAGTCCCAAACAAACAAACCCGTATTTGCATGGGTGCCGTGAACGCCATTATACAAGCTTCTTGCGAGTCTTGGCATCCACACACTACCGGGTTTCGTCCATCTTGCGGTACTTTAACTGCCGTTGACATGTTGGCCGATAAAATTAAAGTCACCTTGCGCACCCATGGACGCGCCATCATTGTTTCCTTTGATATTGCCAAGGCCTTTAATAGTGTACACGTCGACCACTTGTTTAACACTCTCCACTTAAACCAGTTACCACATAGCATGAAAAACCATATGTGGCAATGGCAGCATCTAAATACAAAATCTGGTACCACCGGCGATGGAGTTCGTCGTCCTTTATTGGGTCTTGTTCAAGGGTTTCCTTACAGCCCGACTCTTTTTGCTTGGTATCTAGATGCACTGGTGGGCAAGGGTAGTGAGTTTATCGCTTATGCTGATAACTTTGTTGGTGTGTTCGAGTCCGATTGGGATGCCCAATACGCTCTTGCTCGCATTCAACAAAAACTTGCTGCTGCTAGTCTTGTTGTAGCTCCTCATACTATTAAGTTCCATACACAGCGCTTTGAGCGCACTAACTATCATTGGTTAGGTCACGAGATTAAACTGCCAACTGTTTACGTCCAAAATGCCGTTTACTGCACTCCTCGCGTAGTACAAGAGTCTTCCTGTCTTACTTTCAACCAGTGGGTTACTCTGCTTAAAAAATCCCAGTGGTTACATAATGCACTGTCTCGCGATTGGCGATTTTCTCGACCTGCTTCGCAGGCACGTCCATTCACCAAAATCTTTTAATATACCGTGATCAACACTAGACGTGCGGGGAATATTTTCAACAATGGATGCTAGTAAAATAAACACACAAATAAATTTCTATAAGAAGAGACACGTTTTTATTATATGTTAAAAAAAACAGGGTGGTTTTTTACGCAAGTTAAGTCTTGAAACGCGATCAGAATGATCACGTACGACGTGGAAATGCTGACCAAAGTCAGCATACGATGGTGTGTGCTACCAAAATAGCACACACCCTGTACAGAGCCTAGTGCTCTGTACCACTTGCTTTTACAGAAAGGCTTTCAAAGTGTATCCTTTAGTATACACTGTCCAGGTGTGTACTTTGTACACACCGGCGTACACGCCCGTTTCACGGCGTGTTTCGTACGCAGCTATTTAGCTGCGTTTCTATGGGGAGAGGGAGAGGGTTATTTATATACAAGGTATCCAGATCATCGGACAAAAGCTACGCTAGGGATAACAGGCTTATCCGCCTTTAGAGTTCCTATCGATGGGCGGGTTTGGCACCTCGATGTTGGATCATCGCGTCCTGTGGCTGAAGGAGGTCATAAGGGTTGGATTGTTCGTCCATTAAAGCGGTACGTGATCTGAGTTCAGAACGCCGTGAGGCAGTTCGGTTTCTATCTTTGTTAGCGATAGGCAAGAGCTAATGCTCGCCAGGAAAAACGGCTAATAAGTGCGAGTACGAAAGGACCAGACTCTTATAAACCTCTGGTAAACTTGTTGTCTGTATAACGGCATAGCAAGAAAGCTAAGTTTAAATAAGCTAGATTTCCTTTATCAAATTCTAACTGATGGGCCTTGCTTAAACAAGCAAGGGAGACTAACCAATTTTATATATATTGTTTGAGAACACCGGCAAAGCACGTGCCAGCAGCCGCGGTAAAACGTGCGGTGTCAGTATAAAGCGTCTTGACTAGGCAGGCAGCGTGTCTGAGCGTAGTGGTGAACACTTTAAGTGTGGAGTAATACCTGGAGGATCGGTCAAATGAGAATATGCCAGGTGGAAAGCCAAGGGCGTAGGCATCCACACAGGGGTCACTGAAGCTTCAACACGAAGGCTTGGGTAGCGAACCGGATTAGAGACCCGCAGTAGTCCTTGCAGTCAACAAATTATTGCCATAACAATAACGCCTGGTGATACGGCGGCAACGCTATAAATCAAAGCAATTGGCAGCGATAGAGATGCGCGGTGGAATATGCTGTTTAAATCGAAGATACACGCAGAATCTTACCACTTTTTAATATATATAAAGACACATAGCTTAGTGGTAAAGCACTGGTCTCATAAGCCAGCTATCGCAAGTTCGAATCTCGCTGTGTCTACAAAACGTGTGAGAATCTATCGTACGCTGCTAAACAGCTGCGTTTCGTACAAATTTTTTATAACAATGCCTGTAGCGAATGCGAATGGCAATGGATCTAATACACACATTCAGACTTCGGGCGGTAAGGTCCGGAGTCAAGAGGAGAACAGTCCAGAGGCGGGGCTAAGGAACCAAAATTTATATAACTAATGCTCTTGCATGGTTGACACGTTCGTGCAGAAGGACAACCATAGGTCTCCTACTTGCCACGTTTGTCTGAACAATCAAACAAATCATCATGGGGCTATAGAGTGGGCTACAGGCGTATTACATTGGGCACTACAATTTGACATTCAAAACTGCCCGGATATACGGATTAGAGATTAGACTGGGAGAGCTTTAAGCTCGACTGTACCACGTCTGCTTGCTGAAATTGCCTCTATGAAGAAGGAATCGCGAGTAATCGTAGATCATTACTGCTACGGTGAAGGCAACCTCTATTGTGCACACATTGCCCGTCACCTTTGGCGATGGTTTTGTACAGGAAGAATTCCGGTTACACCTAGGTCGCAGCCGGATTACGTATGCGTGAAATCAGAGCTAAAGTAAGTCGTAACAAGGTCGTGGTAGTGGAAGCTGCTGCGGAATCAATTTATATAAATCGCCGCATTTAAATGCCGGTATGCTGCGTGCGTGAAAGCGCTTAAGGTGGTGCCGTAGAGGTACATTGCTACGTAGGTGGAAACGCCGTCGCACTCGGCGACATTAGCATTACCGAGATCTCCGCATTGGTACGTCGGGCATTTACAACGTTCAAAATCCTTTGCAACCGGACGAGGCCGTTGCTCTTCTCAGCCTCGCAGCGTGGTGGATGTGGTATACTTCAACCCTCCTCCTCTTTCCACGAAAGTGGTCGACCCTATATATACCTTGTTTGTAACTGATAGTGTACACAGTACCGTGAGGGAACAATTGAAACTGGGCTGGAACTCTCCTATGCAACTTTCTCTCTCAAGAGCACACGATTGCAATACATTAATCTAGTGGATATTTATGTACAGCACTCTACCCGCGTTTTTTAAGAATTTTTATATATTCGGCTACATTTTAGCGTACCTTTTGCATTATGGGTTGGTGAGTTAATAAACGTGAAATAGGCGAAAAGCTTACTGAGATTAAATTTTATATAACAACTATCAGAGACCCCCGACAGGGGGTGTTCTTCTACCTTCTAGTTTGCCAACCTCTAGTTGGTTACTTGGAGACCCAATTCGCCCACGGCAAATACTAACCGTTGTTTTTTTATAACTAGAAAAAACACGTTTCTATTAGAAGACACACTTTTAATATACCATTAAAATATACCATGCTACGATATAACGGACCCGCGGACCGTTGACGCCACTTTGGACGCCCTTTGTGGTCTTGCCGCCGCTAGTCTTGTTGTCTTGTCAGCAGTTGGGCTGTACGTAGTGGGAAGTACCCACTATTTACTCGTTCGCAGTAATGTGAACGCGCTCCTGACTGTTAGCAAGGTGTGTGCTATTTTGATAGCACACACCGTCGTATGCTGACTTTGGTCAGCATTTCAAGGGCTTACCCAACCACCCTCGCAGGTGGTGGATGTCTGTTAGACGGTTGGGGTTATTGCCACCGTAGCTAAAGGCCTGGCCAGCCTATGCCACAACTGTACTGGCGTAACTGTACGTTACTCCAGCCAAGTTTTTTCAAGGAACAAGGCAAGCTCCCAAAGAGATTGCCGGTCGCTTGCTTGTCCCATCCATTGGGACAATCAAGGTGTGTGCTATCTAAATAGCACACACCGTCGTATGCCGCTTTTGGGCGGCATTACTTGGGAACATGCTTTGGAATTTTTACTAATGTATACTTTTGTATACCCTTCCAACCCTACGGTTTTACCGGATACAACACATCGCCCTACGCGGAGTTTTCTCCGTCTAGGGATGGCACGGCGAGGGACCATAAAGGGGTCCCACGGATAATCGTCGTTTTTGGAGAACACCTACCAGAAAAACCTACCAACGGTTCCCACGAAATCATACTGGGAACACTTTCGCTTACGCGTCGTTGGCTGACTGCCGAATGTGGGGTTAACAGGGTGTGTGCAAGGAACAAGGCAAGCTCCCAAAGAGATTGCCGGTCGCTTGCTTGTCCCATCCATTGGGACAATCAAGGTGCGTGCTATCTAAATAGCACACACCGTCCAGGTGTGTACTTTGTACACACCAGAGTACACGCCCGTTTCACGGCGTGTTTCGTATGCCGCCTTTGGGCAGCATTTTATTAAGCACACACCAGTGTACTCGTGTGGTCAATTTTATTGCCCACACTGTCAAGGTGTGTCTTTGGACACACCAAGGTGTGTGCTATCTAAATAGCACACACCGTCGTATGCCGCCTTTGGGCGGCATTTCGTCGTACGCTGTTTCTTTCTGCGAAAGTGGAAAGAGGAGGAGGGTTGAAGTATACCACA